AGATGGGACAGGTCAGTTTGAACTTTCTTTGAACCAGCAAATTTGCAATTTTTTGATTCTTCATACTGGCATGCCTGACTTGAATTATGCTTAATTAGCACTCATCGAGTTTGAGCTTTCTTGAAGTTTCAATATGTGCAGTTCAGGCTTGAGACTGACAAGAGTCAACGTGAACGTGTTACTGCCCCCGCGGGTCGACATGAGCTTCTCTTTGCTAGTTCAAGTCGACTGGAGCCGGCCAATGGCTAGAACAAGTCAGTTCAAGCTGCTTCGCACTACCGTTGCTAACGGATTCAAGTTGTCTGCAGTCGACACAAGCTTGCCGCTGCTGCCGCAAATCAACTCAAGCTCCTCGTTCCATCATGAAAGAGTAAAGCCCCAAAATGGGTACACAGCTAAACATGAGAGCAAGCAGACTATTATACGTGTAACTAAGCCTTCAAAATGGGGGTGTGCATGTAACTTAGCCGTCATAGAGCGGGTTCGCTTGTAAATAGGCCCAGACCAGCGCCTCTTTGTTCTACATGGCATCTCGATTCTTCACTACACCCAATCTGTATCGACTCCCATTAATTACACCTTTTCTAGGTTACGAGTGTGGAAAGAGACTTCTTTCTTTTCATATTATATAGAATAGTCTTCTCTTCGTGCGTTTCCGGCTTTTTGCCTTCAGCACGCCATGGAAGCGGTGCCCCTAAAAGAACCGAGTTGAGGAGTCATTCCCTAACCCTAAAGCTTAATTGCTTCAAAGACTAGGATCAGGTTTCCTCTACTATAACTCATTGTTCTCCGAACTCGCCAAAGGCCCTGGGTTCGAATCCACTTCAGGATTTGAAGTCCTGTCTCAGTTCATGCTCGTCTAAGAGGCTGGTCGCCCTACAGTTCTTTTTGTTTGGCAGCTAGTTGAAATGTAAGCTCTCTTGCTTTCTCCTCTGGAGATTCATATAGTTCCTCTCAATTCAATTCTTTACCGTTCGTACCTTCCTTCAACTCTTTTCAGCCCAGTGGAGTGAAAAAGCTAGGAAAAGAAAAGGAGACTAAAGCGAGGAAGTAGACCTAGTTCCGTTTTCTACTTTATTTAGCCCCCTCAGTGGAGAGAACCTTACCCGGTATTTGAAAAAGCCAAGCATGAAGCCGAGAATTAGCTCTTTCATTGATGATGGTCGACGTAATAGCTCCTTTCTCTAACCAAGTAGACAGGAAAGGAAGAGTATGCACATTGGTACTCAAGGATGTCCTTAGAAAACCCTCTTTGCCAGTCAGTCTAGTTTCTCATGTAGGTGGGTATTCAACTCTTTCACTCCCCCTTTCTTCCTAGTGAGATCTTTTGACCGGGTTGAAAGTTACCTTTCTCCTTTTAGTCAGCCTTTCCCTATTTTACTCCTCTATTTAGTAAGCCTTCCCCTGGGATTTAGTTAGCAAAGTCTGTGAGCCCGGAAGCCTAAACCACTCTCTTCGGCACATTTTCCCAGCTCTACAAGCTACTCTTTCTTCTCTCTTGGGCTCTTTGACAGTAGCAATGCGAACAGTTAACTAGCAGAAAGGACGTGTCGGGCTAAATAAAGGATGAACTTTGGAAATACCTCTACCAGCCAACTAGGTAGAACTTATAGGCTTGTAGCATACTACACGTTTTACCCTATTTTTTGTAAAAGAGCTTCATATGCAACAATACCGGAGTACGGTACAGAGGGCAAAGAGACTGAACCTTCATATAGGACTACTTTTGATCAGGACTGACTTTTTTCTAGCGAAGAGACACTTAGTTTAGAGGGTCTGGCTAGCCCTTTGTTAAGATAGGCGTACAGAATGATGAACGTATGGAGTTAGTTCGGTGGGTTGGTTGGGGAGTGATTTTGTACCTAAGATTGCAGATTTTGGGCTCACAAAGCTGTAGTTGAGAGGTTTCTTTCATTGCTCGGGCATGCCTTCTTTACTTAGGGTATTTCATACCAACGTCTTGCCTGGCTTATCACACCAATCTTCTTCTTCCCTTGACTACAACGAGAGGACAGGTGATGTAAAGCAAAGGATCAGGAAAGGAGAGTTTCAGAGGGTCGGAGTCCCACAAGCAAAGAAGGATTCGAAATATGACGTCGATGTGATCATAGTAGAATGGACGTTGAGAATGGGCCTTATGGTCTTTTCGCTCCGTTCTTCCTCAACATGGTCATTCTCTGCCGCATAGAGCGCACTCTCAGGTCCGTCTTTTGCTTGGGTGAAAAAGGACTTTCACTGTCGATCCTGCTACTAGATTAGGATACGTAACCATTCGTCTCTTCCTTACTCATAAGCTCAATCCCAGGGTAGGCTATGCGGACGACTGCTCGACTCATTCTTCAATGGCCAAAGTTGGGTAGGAAGAATCCTACACCGGAAAAAACCTTTTGAATCCAAGACCTGAAGAAAATGAATACGCACTAGACTCCGTCAAATAAACATATTGGGAGAGAAGAGAGCTCTGTTCATCCAAGCAATCGGAGACACTAGTTAATCTACAGAGTAGTAGCTCGGGGCGTTAAAAAAAAGATTTAAAAAGGTAAACTGGAATGTGCAGAATATCTAGTCGAGTTCGCAGATTTGACTGAACACAGATAAACTATAAACGAAAATAGAGAACTGGATGCGGTTAAGCATACCACTTCGGAAAAGTGGAAAGGCACGGTGTTAAACCATAGGCCTTTAACGGAACTCGATCACTTATTAGACCGATATATGAACGGCAACCTCTTTAGCTTTTCCACTCCCTCACCACACCAACCACTGTGTGATACTGAACACCCACACAATCTCGATTTTAAAGAGAGAGACTGCCATCGCCATCTCTTTGGACATGCATGTGTTAAGGATATAGTTTAGCTAGCCTACCTTCTGATGAGCCAGGAGCTCGGATGTCTAAGACGCAACGCGTACGAATCGCTACGCTATGTTTCTTTCTATATGATAATATGAAAAACCAAAGTAAGTCTTTGACCTTCCAGCCAGGACCACACTACACTTTTCAATCAAATAACCCCGCTTCGCACCTATGAGCAAATCACTGAAACACAGGGAGAAGTCTGGTTGTTCATCACAAGATACACATCTCAGACAGCCAGGACCAAGCACAACTATATAGCTTCTCAACTGCATCCCGCTTGCTGAACGAGCTTATCTCATCAGTAAGATCACCCAGTAAAAGCAAATGTAGCAGATCATCCCATTCTAGGCCGACAAGGAGAAACCCCTTTTTTTTCCAAATGTAAAACAACGAGGATGATCGTTTAATCCTAGAGATGGGACCCGGCCATTACTATCGGTCTGCCTTTAAAAAGGAAAGTAGCTTTGGCCTTCGAAAGAGCTTATCAAAAAAGATTTTTTCAGTCGAGTCAGTGAAGAGAGCAATGAACGCCAAAATAAATTTCCATGGCTCCCGACCTGCAATTGATATAAGCATTAGCAGTATTTGAAAATGGTCTACCAAAAAGAATAGGTGGCTGCTTCCCCTTATGCACCACCCCCATGTCAAAGTATCAAAACAGATGCTTCTAGAAATTGGTACAGCTGAAATTTCTCGCACCACCTCATCAGGGAGAAAAAAAGCTAATAAACTAAGATGCCAATCCCTATTAGGAATGAGATAGTGGGAGAGAGACAAACCTTCCAACAGCTCTGACATGTTCATAGGAATAGGCCTTCTATTCAATGCAGTCCCACCGAGCCAAGGGTCTTATAACAATCGCACCGAATTACCATCTCCAATCCGCCACTGGAAGTTCTCTTTAATAGAATGACTGGCTTTACATATCTCCTTATTAATAGGAAATGAATGGGCAGCAACATAGAACCCATCCCAAGAACCCTCAAACCAGTATTTACCCCGGAGAACACGGCTCCACAACGTATTTAGTAGCGGATCCACTTTTCCTTATCTGTTAACGAGACTATACCTTTCCTCTGCCTATGAGCTAGCTAAAGATCCATCGTTATCCTTTCCAGCAATGGAGGCGGAATCAATGGTCATGTCAGGTTTCAGATTCAAAGAGAGATGTCAAGCAAGCGCCGAATCTGAGTACTCAACTTGCCCGACCCGCCTCTTCCACTAGACCTCGTCTTTCAAAGAGCAGCAGCCCTGCAAGCCTAATAGAACCTTGTTTCCTGGGCCAAGTCAGCCTATAAGTAAGTAAGTAGGGCTGAAGACAATTTGTTTGTTAGTTTTTCAATCTTCTTCCTTCTATGCTTAGAGTAAGTGGAAATGACCTCCTTGATCAGCAAGTAAGCGAGCGGTAGTTCAGTCTCCGACAAGTGAGGCCGAACTAGCCCCTGGATCAGCTCTCATAGTGGGGGAATCAGAGTCAAGTTAGGCGCAAAAGAGGGGGTTGACATCATTCGTCGTGATTGGATCAATCAGACTCCCCCACAGGAAATGCCAAGGGGCGCCCTTTATCATCGCCCATTTCTTCCTCATCTGCTGCTGCCTTAAGTGCGTAAAGTAGGCTCAGCTTCTTTGGTTTCTAAATATCTTGTAGTAGCCGAAGGTAGTCCAGTCCGCTTGTTAGATTGAATTGAATCTTATATAACCTACGTAGCTAAAGAGAAAATCATAATAGTCTAAGTGGACCTCTCAAAGGTATAAATAAGTATACATTAGTCTTACTGGTTCGGTCTTTTTCTTTTTTTGTTATGATGCCCACATTTCATACTTCTCAATTCTTATTTATTCAAGGGTTCGTATGTACTGAGTGACTCTAGGTCTATTCAGATGCAGCTTCAAGAGAGCTTTATTCGGCCTTTGTATGACCGTCTTCCCTTCCTGTCTATCTCCTTCGGTCAGGTAGTTCTGCTTCCGATGCCGGAGGAGCTGGGTGGGATAGAAAGGTAGTTTCTGAGTTCGAGATGTCTGAGCTTGGAGGTTCCGCTTCTCTAATGTGATAATAAAGCAACAAGCAACGTCGCTCCCGTGCGCTCATCCCTTGCTTGTTCTTGAGCGCTAGTCATTCATCCGGGTTCTTGGGATATCTTGATTCTCTTTATGATGATGTAAGGGTCGGCAACAATGAATAAGGAATAGATCGGAAGTTCGCGCCAATCGATCTTCTGTAGGAGTAGGAGGTAGCGCGAATCCCCTCTTTCTTCGTTTAGAAGAGTGCTGGACCTCCACAACGTCAAACCATAGAACACAGCTCCTTTCGGTCGAACCCTAGGAAAGACGACTTTACCTTTTTCGTAGATAGTCTGAGTTCGAGCTACTGTAGTCTCCCCCGTTGACCTTCTTTTTTAGATAGAATCCTCAATGAGTGGAAAGGACTCCCAGACTAGCTCCGCAGTACGAGCCCCATACGGAGCCGCGCCCTTGTGATATGATAAGAAGAAAAGGGGCCAGGCCGCCCTCTTTTCTTTTCCGCACCAAGCCTTCTCTTCTTGTAAAATCGGGTGTATAGCTCAGTTGGTAGAGCATTGGGCTTTTAACCTAATGGTCGCAGGTTCAAGTCCTGCTATACCCAAAAAAAACCACTCTTGTATTCGTAAGGATGCATAGTAGCCTTCAAAGAGCACTCTTTGGCCTTGAGACTCGCCCCTTTCTCATCAACATCTCGACTTCGCTCGTTGTTTGAGGTAAGTATAAAGGAGATCAGACTGGCTCGGTACGAGTCAATCGACAAAAGCGAGAAACGAGGTTGTTCGACAAGGCTACGGTCTAACTTTTTCTTCCTAGCGGAGTTCAATACGAAAATAAAGGCGCTCCGCGTTGGGAATGGCGTACATAGTACGGGTGGCTGGTATAACTGATCAGGGTTGTTCTGAAAGCAAGTCAATTGGTGCTTTGGAAAGTGAGTGCCAGAGGCTAGTCACTGCTTGGTTTACAGAAGGGAAGGAAGAAAGAGATACCGAAGCAGATTCAGTATAGAAAAGAAGAAATTGATACCATTCATTCCAGCTTATTTGATACCCACTTCAAGTTTCTATCAAACCATGTCTTTTTCTTCGAACGTCAATCTCGTAGGAATTTCGATTGGAAGTGTGGTATTGAAGGGCGAAGCCTTTACTCTTTGACTTGTTTCTTTTCATATAACATAGTATTGACTGCGCACTTCGAAAGATGATGGTGTATTCTGAGGATCAGTCCGTTTTTTATTGAATTCGCAAATTGATAGATCTGGATGATTCAAAGAATGATTCTTCCCTGGGCCCGGTACCATTATTTAAATTGGAGCTTTTCAATTCCATTTTGGAGATTGAGGGGACCGCTCGTAACGATTTTTTTCTTTTTATGGGGGCAAGAAAAGGATTTGACTCTTGAAGATATCAACTGCTCCATACATTCAAAAACATTTTTGGTACTTTCTATGAGAATGGATAAATAGAAATGGGTACATTCCTCTTTCTCTTTCCTGGCCTAACTACCCATAAAAAAGAAGAGAGAGAGCTGTAAGAGCGGTAAAAGCAAGCTCGGTGGCCCGGTTCACTACAGGTTGATGTATCCTTTTGAAAGAAAAGTAAATTCGCTATGCTATAAGGTACCAATTCATCAAGGTATAAAACCACATCTACAGTGGGAGTCCCTATCTACTTTCGATTCCCTTCTTACTGGCTTTGCCAATACATCATACTGATTTGACGCTTCCTTACGCTTTCTTTCAAGCATTGCTTCCAGGACAACGGAGAGTATTCCAAGATAAAGAACCAGAACTGAGGTTGACACTACTGAAAGATAAAAGAATGGTGGATAGATGGATTCGCACCATCCCAAAACCGAAATACAGACAGACCAAAAAAGACGCAAATAAATACTCCACCACCAGCCTACCTACTAGCATGTATTAAGCGAATAGCTTGTATGGTAGTTGTTAAAGAAAAGATGTATGTAGTCCCGGAAGAGAAGCAATTGTCGTACGACCTGTAAGCGTAACTTTTGACTTCCTTGCCGTTTGTGAATTGAGTCAATCGAGTTACGTTTGCAAAATGAATGGAATTCTGGAGTGGACCGAATATCCATGGCAGAACCCCACACTGGTCAAAAATAAAAGTCAATCTCTCTAAAAAATAAGCACTTCAACAAGTCAGGGCCCTTTATTATACAACTCCTATGCGTAATTGATAGCTTTTTGGTATTCTCCATATATAATATATATACTACTCTACTAGGTACGAAATAACAGGAAAGATAGAAATAGTGACTTTGGCTTCAAATAGAGAGCAGCTTAAAGGGAACTCGCACTGGAGGACTGCTCTGATAAAATAACTGAACACTGGCTAGGAACTGGGCTGCACTAAGCCCGGCACTTTTTGGGCTTCTTCATGAATCTAGTTTTCAGGTAAGGTCAGATCATCTTATTGAATATATATCTGAAAGAAAGCAAAGGAATGAATCGTTTTTCCAATTACCTTCTCTCGAAAACCATAGATCCTCTGGTTACCATTGACTATCCGGCACTTTCGTCTGTAGAGCGAAGCAAGAAATTGCATGGAAGGGCTTGCCCTGCTAATATCAGCCTTGTTTGGAACAATAGATGCAATCCA